TTTAGGGGGTCTACAACCATTATGTGGCATAGGGGTTACATCTCGTACGAAACTTAAAACTATCCCGCTTCTACGAATAGCTCGTAATGCCGCATCTCTTCCGAGCCCAGGGCCTTTTATCCTTACTTCAGCTCGTTGCATACCTTGATCCACTACAGCTCCAATAGCTTTTCCTGCTGCGGTTTGAGCAGCAAAAGGTGTTCCTCTTCTTGTACCCCTGAATCCACAAGTACCCGCGGAGGACCAAGAAATCACCCGACCTCGTACATCTGTAACGGTCACAATGGTATTGTTGAAACTTGCTTGAACATGAATAACTCCCTTTGGTATTTTACGTGCATTTTTACGTGAACCACTACGTGTATTCTTACGTGAATCAATTCTTAATATAGGTTTTGCCATATTTATATTTTTTCATTTCACAAGGATAAGTCAGAAATATATGGATATATCCATTTTTTTTTATGTCAAAAGAGACCTTTTTTTTCGTCAGCTCCTTGTCTTTTAAGGAAATCCCTTTTTTCCTTTATTTCCTTTAGTTAAGATTATCCCTGTCTTTGTTTATGTCTCGGGTTAGAACATATTACTATAATTCGTCCCCTTCTACGGATTAGTCGACACTTTTCACAAATTTTACGAACGGAAGCCCTTATTTTCATAGTTGTTATTCCTTAATTCTGTGAATCTACTTATTTTTTTTTTGTTGGAAGAAAAAAAGTTTCTTGATATTTTTGAATCTTGAATTGTATCTTCATTAAAGGAATGTTGAAATTGAAAAAATCACTTAATAACTTGAATCCTTGTTATGGAGTCTATAAATTTTATGCCCCCTGGTTAACTCATACATAAGAACTTACTTAAATTTTTACCTTTTTTTCTCCCAGTGGTATACCTATCCAAAAATATGCCGGATCCCTTCGGAAGCATGACCTAGAATCCCACAAATTTTCAGTATCTAAACAAAGGGCCGGGCCATGTCGTTCGGAAGTGATTTAGAAAGAAAACTTTTATGAATTCATTTTTTTTTCTTTCATTCCAGTTAAAACCCTTTCACTTATTTAGGGGGGGTGGTATTACACAACCCCCTTTTTTTTTTCAAAAATGGTAAGTTCCGCATATACAATTTTGATATTTGAAGGATTACCATATATAACACAAAATTTCTCCGCCGATTCCTTTTAGTCTAGCTTCTCGGTCTGTCATTATACCTCGAGAAGTCGAAAGGATTACAATTCCTATTCCGCCTAAAATTCGCGGAATTCGTTGAGAGTTAGAATAGATTCGTAGACCGGGTCGACTGATCCTCTTTAAATTTAAAACAGTTTTATAGGATTCTTTCTTATTTCGTCTATGTCTTAGGGTTAAAATCAAAAAATATTGGTTGTTTTCTCGATGTTTCCTTACGTTTTCGATAAAACCTTCTCGTAAAAGTATTTGAACAATGTTTTCGGTGATGTTAGTCGATGCTATCCGAACCGTTCCTTTTCTATTCATGTCAGCATTTCGTATAGAGGTTATTATATCAGCAATAGTGTCTCTCCCCATGATAAGTTCAAATTCCTTTTGTTCTCGAATTTTGATATAATCAACATGTTCTTTTTTTTTTTTTATTTCTATATATAGATATATAGACTATATAGACGAATAGACGAATTATATATTAATATCTGAATATGAAATAAATAATTTTATCTGAATATGAGAATATGAAAATAAATAATTGAATTTAATATAAATTATATTTATTTAATATAAATTATACTATACTATATTATTTAATACTTTATTTATTTAATACTCTTTTCTTTATTTATTTAATACTCTTTTATAGTAAATTTTATAGTAAATTATACTTTTTATAGTAAATTATACTATGGTATATTATTTAATACTATATTATTTAAATAATTATTAATTATTTAAATAATTATTATTTAAATAATATTTTTATTCGTATTTTATTAATATTAATTCTAATAATTAATTATTATATATTATAATTATTAAGGGTAATTATTAAGGGTATAATATAATTATTTAAGAGTATAATATAAGGGTATATGCGTGATACACAATCTATTAATTAATTTGATTTAAATACTTTTTTTTTAATCCTATACTAACTATCCCTATACTAACTATCAATATTCAGGTCTCATTTTATAATACCTCGGGAGCTAATGAAACTATTTTAGTAAAATTGAATCTCAATTCCCGTGGTATCGCCCCAAAAACTCGAGTTCCTTTTGGATTTCCTTCTTGATCAATGACAACTGCGGCATTGTCATCATATCGTATTATCGTCCCATTGTTACGTTTGAGTTCTTTACAAGTACGTACAATTACAGCTCTGATCACCTCTGATCTTTCTAGAGGAGTATTTGGTATTGCTTCCTTGATCACAGCAACAATAACGTCACCAATATGAGCATATCGGCGATTACTAGCTCCTATTATTCGAATACACATCAATTCTCGAGCCCCGCTGTTGTCTGCTACATTCAAATAGGTTTGAGGTTGAATCATATCATTTTTTTTATCTCTTCTTTTAATGCTAATGCAAAGGACGAAGTAAAAAAATATTGTTTGTCAAAAAAAGAAAACTGGCAATTTTTTTATTCCTAAAATATCTTTCCCTTTTTTTTGATTCTATATTCCTATTCCGAAATAATGAATTGAGTTTTTATAGGCATTTTTGATGCCGCTATTGAAATAGCCCTTCTGGCTATATTTTCGGGTACCCCACCCATTTCATAAAGTATTTTACCTGGTTTAACCACAGCTACCCAATACTCGGGGGATCCTTTTCCCGAACCCATACGTGTTTCCGCGGGTCTTACTGTAACTGGTTTGTCTGGAAATATACGTACCCAAATTTTTCCACCACGGCGTACATTTCGTGTCATTGCTCGTCGCCCTGCTTCTATTTGTCTAGATGTGATCCAAGCGGGTTCAAGTGCTTGAAGAGCATATCTGCCAAAACAAATACGATTACCACGATAAGAAATTCCTTTTAGTCTTCCTCGATGTTGTTTACGAAATCTGGTTCTTTTTGGGTTATAGTTGATGGTTTTTTTTTCTAAATTCGAAATTCCATCTCTACTACAGAACTGGACGTGAGAGTTTCTTCTCATCCAGCTCCTCGCGAATAAAAGGACTAAAAAAGATTGTATTAAGATATAGATCTAGTTAATGATTAATCTTATTAATCATGGGATTTTTTGAGATTTCATCTGATCTATTCTAAATTTGTCTATATCTTTTTTGGAAATGGAATTCAAGATGAATTCTATTTCTATTTATAAATAAGGTAATATCGTAATGTCGAATGTCGTTTTTATTCGAGTTAGAATATTCTAACAAATCCTTATTTTCTTTTGTCTTTTTGGTTTCTTTATCATATTTAATCGACTCAAATTTGGTAATTTCAAAAACAAAAAAATAACCTTTTCGCCGGCGAATATTTACTCTTGAAATATCTATTTCAGTTTGATGGTTGTTCCATGAGTTCTCAGAATCAAAATCAGAATAGATAAATAAGTTTCTGGTTTATTCCACCATCCTGCCCAATGAATTTTTCAGATTTTTTTTTAAGAATCGTCTATATTCATGGGTTCCATCGTTCCCATTGCTTCTTGATTAATCGTTAGGCCCGAATTCTACAATGGAGTCCTTAATTTAATTAATTTAATATTAAAATTAAATTAATTAAATTTGTTTTTGAGTCAATCTTCTCAGTTTTTATTGGCTCAAGGCTGCTCTTAATTTTTTGTTTTTGGAACAGATTTATCTAATTAATATGAATGAATCTGTATTGATGCTTTATTACATTGCTTTTCTTACACTGACCTCATAGACCTTTCAAATTAGAATCATATATCATTGATATTCATTTTTTTTTCTCTTTCTCTCATCCTTCCATTTATCCGCATACTTTTTGATTTCTCTTCAAAACTTATAATCAGATTTCTTTATTTTTTTTTTTAGAAAAAAAATTCAGTTGCTACAATGATATGATCAGTCTATCATATCTTGACTGGTTTTTTGGATTCAGATAATGCGAAGCAATGAGTTGCTTAGGTTATTTATTAATCCTATAGTTATTAGTTCCTCTTATAGGTAAGTTCTTTTTTCGCTTTTTAATCTAATCCTAAACCAACGAGTCACACACTAAGCATAGCAATTATATCAAAGGAGTATTGATGGAAATTTTTATTCAACCTCATAGAATTACTTATTTTTTTTCTTAAACATAAAAACGAAGACTGAAAATTTGTGTTTTTTCTTTTACTGAATAGTTTGAGTTTTTTATCCTTGGATAAAATGTAAAAACAAGTAAAGTTGTTTTATTCTTCGTCTACAAATATCCAAATTTTGATTCCTAAGACCCCATAAATAGTTCTAACTGTATAGGAACAATAATCAATTTTAGCCTCAATAGTTTGTAAAGGAACTCTGCCTTCTCTGATCCATTCAACACGTGCAATTTCTTTTCCGTCAATACGTCCTGCAATTTGTACTTGAATTCCTTTTGTATTCGCCTGCTCAGTTAATTCAATAGCTTTTTTCATTGCTTTTCTAAAAGAAACTCGATTCCTTAATTGTCCAGCTATAAATTCTGCAAGAATATTAGGATGTCCATATGGATTGGAAATTCTTGTAATAGTAATGTTGAGTTTTCTATTGACACAATTAAGTTCTTTTTGAACATTCATCTGTAATTCTTCGACTCTTCGGGACTTATCTTCAATTAAAAATTTAGGAAATCCCATATAGATTATGACTTGAATCAGATCGATTCTTTTTTGAATTTCTATACGTGCAATTCCCTCCATACCAGAGGCTATTCTTATATTTTTTTGGACATAATTTTTAATACAGTCTCGTATTTTTTTATCTTCTTCTAAACCTTCAGAATACTTTTTTGGTTGTTCAAACCAAAGAGAATGATGACTTTGGGTTGTACCAAGTCTGAAACCAAGTGGATTTATTTTTTGTCC